AAGAATCCTAATGAACCTAAAAAAAGGATAACAGCCCAGCAGAAATTACTTGTTTTTCGAGCCCCCGTTATAGGTTCTATCCATATATGTTCTGATCGACAACTCATACTTGATCCGGTTGCTTTTTTTGGAATTGAGAGAATACCCCAAATGAATTTGACTTTAGTCCTTTTGTTTCCGAAGTAACTCGCATCAACTAGCGCTAGTTTGATGTGAACCTTTAGGAGTAATTCATTAAATTGGTTAGATCTAAACTAATAACATACCTTCGTATGATCTCACTAAAGATAGCCACATACATATAGATAGACCAACTTTACAGTTCAGCCATCCGTCGATTCGGGTCTATTTGAAAATAGCTAGAATCCATTTACCCCTATACCATTTTCTGCAGACATAAGAGTTTTTCGGCGGAAGCCGCTTATACCATATTTTGCTAAATGGATATCTGTGTTATGATACAAGCGTCAGTTTTGAAAAAAAAAATAGATGAGATTTTGTCCCATCGGCTCTAAACAATCTTGTTTTTTTGAACATGAAGAAATAAAGAAGCCATTGCGATTGCCGGAAATACTAGGCCTACTAAAGGCACCAAAACAGAGGGAAAGTTAAGAGTTGTCATAGAATGGGTACCTCGATTTACTATTTGTACCTGTTATTATTATTTAGATTTTATATTTATTATTTATAATATAAAGATATCTTATTATATATAAAGATATCTTATTATAATTTGATAATTCTAAATTGGAATTATTATTACTTAATATCTATTAAGTATAGATCTAAGTATCTATCTAAGTGAGTATATAATGTAGTTTTTCATCTTTCTACATGAAAGATTTGAAAAGATATGGATGAGATATTATTATTATTCTTTTCTTCATTTTTTGCTCTTGTCTTCGAATTTCATTTACTAAGCAAAAAGTTTCTTAAAAATTAATTATATTATTATAGAAGGGTTTGTTAGAATCCCATCCAGCAGGGATTCTTAGCCAAAATAGGATTATCGTAAGATATAGAAAGATAAAAAATTCTATATTTTCTAGATTTTAATTATATATGACGAGAAGAGGAGATTTTTTTTATTTGCCTAATTTCACGAAAATAAGAATTTCATCTTTTATCTTGTTGATAGAGGCTTCTTGATCAATAATCAGGAATATAGAAAAAGGGGCGGATTTTCTGTGACTTTTGATTCTTTATACAATTAGATCTTATGTCAACAAAGAAAACCCCATTCGTCTAATTTTGACTTGGATTCTGATAAACTAATTACTTGTTTGCTCAAAATAATTGAACTTAATGTTCTAATTTTTATTCAAAGGAAAGAAAGTGTGGAGTTGAAATAACTCACTCAGAACGCTTTTTAAAGGATTACGTGGTACGATTAGATCGAATAAGCCCTTCTGGAATAAATACTCAGCCGCTTGTGAACCTTCGGGTACTGTTTTATTCAATGTTTGTTCAATTACTCTTTTACCCGCAAAGGCAATGTAGGCATTGGGTTCGGCAATAATGATATCCCCCAACATACCAAAACTAGCTGTCACCCCACCGGTAGTAGGAGATGTAAGGATTGGTACATAGAATAACTTTTTATTTGATTGATAATCATATAAAGCAGAAGATATTTTAGCCATTTGCATCAAGCTCAAACTTCCTTCTTGCATGCGTGCCCCTCCGGAAGCACACACTATAATAAGAGGTAGAAATTCTTTAGTAGCGTATTCAATCAAACGGGTAATTTTCTCCCCGACTACGGATCCCATACTACCCCCCATAAACTGAAAATCCATAACCCCAATTGCTACGGTAATACCGTTTAGTTGCCCTATGCCTGTTTGAACAGCCTCGGTTAATCCTGTCTTTCTTTGATAAGAATCGATACGATTTTGATAAGGCTCCTCCTCCGAATGAAATTCAATGGGATCCAGAGAGACCATGTCTTCATCCATAGGCTCCCAAGTACCCGGATCGATCGAAAGTTCGATTCTATCTGAACTACTCATTTTCAAATGATATCCACATTGTTCACAAAGATTCATTTTTGATTTAAAAAATTTCTTATAATTTAATCCATAACAATTTTCGCATTGAACCCACAAATGCCTGTATTTTTGAGTTACATCCAGATCAGTAGAACTTTCTGGTATAGTTTTATCACTCGTTCTGGTTCTTATACCGGCATCCTCGCTTTTACTACTATTTCCACTTTCACCACAAATGGAACCATAAAAGTAATTGTTATTGTAATTGTCACTACCACTTACAATGTAACTATCAATACAGATTTGATACTGAAGATAACTGTCAATGCAACTTTTAATGTGATTATTCCAAGTATATTGAGTATCATCCATGTAACGATCGTGGTGGGGATTCTTACTCTTAGATCCATTATTCAGATAACTAGAATTCCGATCAAAAGAACTTTCTAGTTCACTACAAAAAGGATGATCATTGTCAATCTCAAAAATATGATTTTCAATATCAAAAT